TATCATGGGATAAGTAAGCAGTTTTTTTTAGTTGTATCGACCCAGTCGCTCACTAATGGATCTTTACGGTGCTTTCTCTATCAATTTGGGAACTTTATCCATAGAGTAGTAGTATAGGCCATACTTTCTTCCTATTTTGATTCTCGTGAAGTGTCCTTCCTTCCTACAGCTGATAGGGCAAAATCGTTGTTTTGACGATCCCTATGTAGAAAGCCCTTTTTCTAGTATTTACTAGAAAATTTGATCCTTTCTTTTTTTCTTCTTTCTATAGTGGAGATAGTCGCACGTAATGACAGATCACGGCCATATTATTAAAAGCTTGCGGTAAGAAGGGGTTTCGTTCTAGTGCCCGAAAATAATATTCCAAAGCCTTTGTATGCTCTCCATTGCTTGTGTGTATAAGGCCTATATTATAGAGTATATAACTTCGATCATAGGGATCAATTTCTAGTCGCGTAGCTTCATAATAATTCTGCAAAGCTTCCGCATAATTTCCTTCGGATTGAGCCAACATCCGTTACGGTCGTTCATTCTATTCAAAAAATCTCCGTTCCAAAACCGTACATGAGGTTTTCATCTCATACGGCTCCTCCCTTCTGTACATAGTACTAAGCGAAATAATCTATAGAATAAAAATAGAATTAGTCCCATCTTATTATGAACCGAAAGGGGCTGGTATTTTTCCAAGAAATCTCTAGCCAACCTTCCCGCAAGAGGTTTTTCTTAACACCAATGAATTCTATTAATGCTAGAGGAAAACGATAGCTCCAAGAATTTCTTTGTTCTCAACGCCTCCTATTTAGAGGAATTAGCCACTTCAACGATCTTTGATGGTTATAGGGGTATCCAAAGTACAAACCTGATGGTTGTTTGTTATCCCAACCATTCTTCCCAGCCCTGACACCGATCAGGAAAGGGCTAATTTCTAACAAAGTTTTTCTCTTGTTGATTCCTATTTCTAGGTGTAGTGCTTTTCTCCCCTATGCTGCCTATTGGTACTAGTAGAGTAGGATTGGCCTGTAATACAGAACCTATCCTGTAGGTGTAACCTTTCGCTCAATACTCAAATCTACAATTGAAGCATCTGAGGCCGCATCAATCGAGGATACACGACAGAAGGAATTGTTAGTTCACCTCACCTTCCCCAAGCGTGGGTTTCCTTTACTAATTTTGTTCTCTCTATGCGAACCCCCTCTCTTTCTCGTAAGACTGAGGTGTAGGTAGGGCTAAAAAAAAAAAAAAAAAAAGAGTCAAATCGCACCATCTCTATAATAAGTAAATGCCCTTTTTTCCCCTGAGGTTGTCGGAATTATTCGCAATAAAATATTGGCTACAATTGAAGAGGTCTTATCAATGAAATTTCCATTTATACGGGATCTAGGCATAATTCCCAACCCATTCTATATAGAATTGTTTTCATTTCTTCACAAAATAACATAAAAACAAACACATTCGATTCTTATAAATCGATCGATCCATATGCTCTAAATGGATAAGAGAGGTATGGATTTTCCGCTCAGCTCAAATTGTCTCCTTTTCCTTCTGTTTGGACAAGAAGAGATATGAAATATTTGACTAAGATTGGATTTCATTCCACTTTTCTATTTCTCAACAATAACTTCTCTCATCAGCTATTTCGCGTTTTCAAAGTCATTAATTGTCTCATACCCTTTTTTAGATTTCGATTGTATGGCGTAGCGTACCTTATGCAAACAGAATTCTAGGGTTCCTCTATTTTATTATGGAATAAGAAGAATTCTTCCATTCTCTTTTTCTTTGGTTTGGGGAAAACCCAAACTAAAACTTTTCGAGGGAGCGGAATTCCTAGTAAAAAAATCCTGGATCCTTCCACTTAGATGAAAAGGAATTTTTCCAATAGAACCATGGAACCCCCGAGCCGTTGTGGTTGTACCTGTACTGCAGGAATAGGAAAACTCGCTATTCACTTAGTTTATTTTCCATAATAAGATTATGTAGGAGAGATGGCCGAGCGGTTCAAGGCGTAGCATTGGAACTGCTATGTAGACTTTTGTTTACCGAGGGTTCGAATCCCTCTCTTTCCGTTTCTCTTAATTGATCAACGTTAACGATCACAATGTATCAAATCAAATAACAATTTATTCCAGCAATAATACCTTTATTTAATAGAAATTTTTTATAGTAAATTACTGTGGTATGTAAAATACACATAGAGGAAAAAACAAAAAGGAAAAAGGATCCTAGGGTTAATCCATTTATGCTAGTTGAATGGGAAAATACGAATTAAGGGCCTTAGGTCGATTTAGTTCGGGGAAAGGGGAAGGGGAAGAAAATTCTATGAACTTTTCCTTTTTTCGTTAAGTTCAAGTCTGACGAGAGTAATATTCTACAACTAACAACTCATTTATTTTGAGACCGACCCACTTCCTATCTAGGATTTTTTTAACTAGTCCTTTATATTGCAATGTGTCAATCGTCAAATGCTTTGGCAATTTCCCCGGGTCGGATGAAGCAATAGAATTTTGAATCAGACGTTTTGATCTTTGGTTATCCTTCGTAGTAATAATATCTCGGGGTTTGCAACGAAAACTTGGTATATCGACTATACGACCATTAACTAAAATATGTCTATGGTTAACTAATTGCCGGGCCCCAGGAATGGTTGAAGCCATACCCAATCGAAAAAGGATATTATCCAAACGCATTTCAAGTAATTGTAGTAAAACCTGACCTGTTGACCTTTTTGCTTTTCCAGCGATATGTACATATCTAAGTAATTGTCGTTCTGTCAGACCATAATGAAAACGCAATTTCTGTTTTTCTTGAAGACGAATACGATATTGCTCTTTTTTCCCAGAATGGAATTTCTTTTTCAGATTACTTCCGGATTTAGGTGTTTTTCTAGTGAGTCCTGGTAAAGCTCCCAGACGGCGTATTTTTTTTAAACGAGGTCCTCGATAACGGGACATGAAGACTCCTTGTTTATTTTATTGAAATTTCATTTTACACAATTAATTTCATTGTATTTACATTACAGAATACATCAAAATTAAAACTGAATTAAACTAAAGGATAAACAGAGTAAAATCTACTAAAGTACCACAAAAAATGGAATTTCATCAACATCTGGATTTTTTGTATATATATTATTTATTTTATTGTTTTGTATCTAGCAAAATTGTAAGGTAGAACCACATAATAGATCCTGGATTCTCCATTTAATTCGGAGAAAAAGAGAGATTCTTGTTCATGGAACATCGATATAGAAAAAAGCCGACTATCGGATTTGAACCGATGACCCTCGCATTACAAATGCGATGCTCTAACCTCTGAGCTAAGTGGGCTTACATAACAGAAATAGTGTAACAAATAGAAATATGTATAGTATAGGAAATCCGTAAAATGTCAGATCTTAATTATTAATCTTAGCTATTAACTAGTTCGAAATTGGAAGTTCTACTTAGAAAAAAATACTAGAACTTCATAAAGATAAAGTTAACTTGATATGCTTAACTGGAGGATATCCTTAAATAGGAGAAATTTTTGAACTTTCTTTTTATTTCTCTAATTCGCAAATTGATTTTTCTAATAGAATAGAATCTATTCCAATTTCTATATTGAATTTGATTTCAGATATTTTCAATTTGATATGGCTCGGATGAGTAATCTAATACATAGAAAAGAATAATATATATGATGAAAGATATAATAAAGAGAAAATGCGAATTTCTTGGCATTTTCATTCGATCATTATAGATATTTTTTGAGATATTTTGTTTTTTTTGTTATTTCTTAATAATTTAATGATTAATATTTCACTAAGGAGAACATAGAATCATAGCAAATAAAATTGCTAATTCTGATTAGAAAAAAAAAGAATGAATATCAAGCGTTATAGTATGATTTTGAATACTCTAAAAAAGAAAGGCGGGGGGGGGGGTGGGGGAGAGAAAAACTTTGGGATATATTGATTCGGATTGAATTGCAAATACATCAACGATAGAATCAATTCAATTCTGAATTGCAATAAGCAGGGTCTGTCAAATAGAGACGAACTGCTAGACTACGTCGAGTAATGAATTCAACGATTCCAAAAAAAACTAAGAGATGGATGAAATTACACAAGGAATCCAGGTCTCAATCAAAGAAAAGGAAAATGGGGATATGGCGAAATCGGTAGACGCTACGGACTTGATTGTATTGAGCCTTGGTATGGAAACCTGCTAAGTGGTAACTTCCAAATTCAGAGAAACCCTGGAATTAAAAAAGGGCAATCCTGAGCCAAATCCGTGTTTTGAGAAAACAAGTGGTTCTCGAACTAGAATCCAAAGGAAAAGGATAGGTGCAGAGACTCAATGGAAGCTGTTCTAACGAATCGAGTTGATTACGTTGTGTTGGTAGTGGAACTTTCTCTAAATTTAGAGAAAGTAAGGGCTTTATACATCTAATACACACGTATAGATACTGACATAGCAAACGATTAATCACGGAACCCATATCATAATATAGGTTCTTTATTCTTTTTTAGAATGAAATTAGGAATGATTATGAAATAGAAAATTCAGAATTTTTTTAGAATTATTGTGAACCCATTCCAATCGAATATTGAGTAATCAAATCCTTCAATTCATAGTTTTCGAGATCTTTTAAAAAGTGGATTAATCGGACGAGGATAAAGAGAGAGTCCCATTCTACATGTCAATACTGACAACAATGAAATTTCTAGTAAAAGGAAAATCCGTCGACTTTATAAGTTGTGAGGGTTCAAGTCCCTCTATCCCCAAACCCTCTTTTATTCACTAACTATAGTATTTATCCTCTTTTTTTCTTTTTATCAATGGGTTTAAGATTCATTAGCTTTCTCATTCTACTCTTTCACAAAGGAGTGCGAAGAGAACTCAATGGATCTTATGCTGCTATTCATTGAATAGATTTCTTTTTTATTATAGTATCGGCAAGGAATCTCGATTATTAACTCTATTTTTAAGTATTATTAAGTAAGCCATGCACAATGCATAGGA